ATCGAAATATAGCTGCTACGCCAAAACTCGGCGCAAAGAACCAACCAGATTGTCCCAGTGGATAAATAAGGAATACGGAAACAAAAACAGCGATTGGACCAGAGAATGAAATTGCATTATAAGGCCGCAATTGAACAGACCGAGCAAGTTCAAATTGACGTAACATGAAACCTATTAGTGCAAAAGCCCCATGGAGAGCGACAAAAGTCCACAGACCCCCTAATTGACACCAACGAGTAAAATCCCCCTGTGCTTCCGGGCCCCAAAGTAGCAACAAAGAGTGTGCTAAACTATTGGCAGGGGTGGAAACCGCCGCGGTTAAGAAATTGCAACCTTCCAAATAGGAACTAGCCAATCCATGGGTATACCAAGAAGTTACAAAAGTAGTCCCTGTAAACCAACCCCCTAAAGCAAAATAAGCACAAGGAAAGAGCAATAGGCCGGACCATCCTACAAAAACAAAACGGTCCCTTCGTAACCAGTCGTCCATAATATCAAATAGATCCTTTTCTTCTTTAGTAACTCTACCAAGGGCTATAGTCATAGTGATCCTCCTATTCAATTACTTCAACCATTTCCGAGCATCTCATATTACTTCCAGGGCATACGATAGTTTGATTATCTGTGGACGACTTCTTTCTCGTTCAATGCCCTTTTTCAAAGGTCTCGAAGATAGAAATTTAGCATTTTTATCTATGGGGTCACAACCAAGGTCGTGGTAAATCCACGAATTTCATTCAATTAAATTTTCTTATACTATAGGAATAAAACAAGAAATAAAGAAATAAACATTTGAATTCAGCATTATTCCATGGTTCCTATTTCAATTCAAAGCCTATCTTTTAAGAGAAACATAACCCCTCTTTTCTCATTCGCTCTCTATTGCATGGGTGGAAGAACAAAAATAGGATTCGGAAAAAAAAGAACGATATTGAAAAGAAAAATGGACTTTTGAAACCCTTTTTATGTGTAACGGAAAAGAGTTGCGATTTCTTCTTATTCCTATAGAACGTCTAGTAACAAGAATATGAAATCGTAAATAGCGAAAAATTCTTGCCTTGCGCGATCTAAGTCTAAGGAAATACAAAAAATTCGCTTATACACCAATCTCATCCACATCGAATTTATATATCAGAATAGCGGATAGAGGCATCATTCAAGGGGTCAGGTCTACTTACTTTATCTTTCTTTCCAATTTTATTATGGGTTTGATAAGAACCTTTTTTGTGGATAAATAATAAAAAAAAAATTATAACCTGCTTGTTTTATTCTAACAAATCCTATATGGAACTGCCCGCTGAAGAGAAAATTTATCTGATTGTTTCTCAGCCTATATCGAATTTTGGAAAGAAAAAACAAGAATTTTATTCTTTTTTTTATTAATATTAAGAAAAAAGAATATAATTAAAATGGAATTGGCAATATAATTTTTATACACTATCGTTATTTCTTGCCTCTGTCATATCACGAAAACCTTTTGATTTGGAACGGGGAGAGATGGCTGAGTGGACTAAAGCGGCGGATTGCTAATCCGTTGTACAATTTTTTTGTACCGAGGGTTCGAATCCCTCTCTTTCCGCCCCCTCGGATCATTTGGGACTTTCAAATTGTAAGGAATTCTGACCCCCGGATTTTCTCATAGATAAATGTACGAAATAAATCCAATTTGTAAGAAAAAATTCCCAAAAATTTTGGATTTTTACTCCTCACGCCCAGGATTACGTCCTGGGTCATTAGATAAGAATCCAAAGATAAAGAGGGAAACAAAGAATATCACTACTGTATAAACAAAAAGTTTGAGAGTAAGCATTACATAATCTCCAAGATTTTTTTGTTAAGGAATAGATTACCCATTTTTTCTTACCACACAGATCCACTAGGATGGGTTTTGTTTATTTTGACACCTAAAAATGCAAAAATCAATTCTAAAAAAATTGTAAGAATTGCTTTATAATAAAATAAGCAATCTTATCAATATCAAAAATTAGTTTAGGTGTTGTGTGGGTACCTAAAGGTACCTGCTCCACGTAGGCGCAGGGGATAGAAAGGCTGATCCAAATTTATTGCTGCAGCTATACATTCAATGGAAAAGAATTTGAATTTTAGAATCGAAAGTTCATAATATAAGACTTCTCAGCTCTTATCCATTTTTTGAATTTTTTTGGAATCAATACATCATTCAATTTGGCAGACAGACATAGTAAAGATTTCATCGAAAACTTACAGCTGCTTGCCAAACAAACGCTAATAGAAAAAAGAGTACAGGTATGACAGGCATAACATCCACGATTGGGTTGAAAATGGCATAAGCTTCGGGTAGTTTGGCGAAGAAAAAGCTAGTCGGATAAAGAACAGAATTAAAACAGATACAGGTTAAACTAAGTATATTAGGCATAACAAGCATTTCGTTCTTGTAGAGTAGATAATTGAATTTTGATTGAGTTATTTTTCTAAGGGAAAAAGCAAAAGAAAAGGTGGATTCAAAATCCTTTTTTCTTCGGACTTTCCAAAACGCAAAATACCTCCTTGTATTCGCATTCTCAAATGAGAATGGAAGAAATTCGACTTTCATATAATATCTTAATAGAATTCCATGTAATGATCAATGCATTTTTTGGATTCTATATTATCCGCATGTCTAGAATCCTAGCAAGAAAATATGTCTCCTTTTTTAGGTAATTGAAGTGGGATTGACGAATATTATATAAAAATAATAATGTTTATTAGTGTCGCATAAAACGAAATGAAATGGGGCGTGGCCAAGTGGTAAGGCAGCGGGTTTTGGTCCCGTTACTCGGAGGTTCGAATCCTTCCGTCCCAGATTTTTTCTGATGAAGCGAAAGATAGAATCGTATTGTGCCCTGCGCGACACAAAAGTTTATTAAGGAGAATAATTATCTCTTAATGAACTCGTAGATTAGATGCATTTCTAAGCATTTATTTTCTTTCTCAGAAAACTAAAACTAAAGTGTCAAGTCCAGTCAAATTTAATATCTTTATTTTATTTTCCTGAAAAATTTTTGTCTATCAGGCACATTCAGGATATGCCCCTACTACTCATTACTCAATATGTGTTTTGAATATGTGTTTAGAAATTTGAACTTCTTAGATAAACTTTATGCTCCGTATCTATGAAGTGGGAATTCTTACAGGATACATTTGACACCCAATATGAAAGAAACGAAGTATCCCCTTATTTATTTTCACCAAACTAAAGAACTAAAGTAAGTAAAAAAAAAGGGGGGTATCCTAATTCTATGTTTCATGGCCAGATTAAAGAGTAGGATGTTTTTTGTTTCAGCACAGGCCTTAAAACTTTTGACCAAGGTCGGCGGGAGAAAAAAGAAAAGGGTTTCCATTCTACGGATAGGGACGCTATTTTTCTATTTTAGGTATTATCCGATTTGCAAATATCCATTTATAAATCAATGGAATGCGAGGATTAGAGAGAAATTCATATATTCTGTCTACTCGACTTTCGAATTGATTGAAAAAAAAAAAATTATTAATGAGGTAAAACACTGTATATAAAATGAGACCCATCCCTTTATGATAGAGATAGATTTTTGTTGTATTATTAGTAAAATAGTAAAAAAGAAGGATCCTTCTTTGGTTAAGCCAAAACGATCTCGATCTGTGATTCTTTAAATATCCAGAATGATCCATTTTCATTTTGGTAAGGTTAATGTAAGAACTGTTCGTTGGATAGAATGGATTCAAAAAAAATCGTACTTTACTTTTCTTATTTTTGATTTTGAGTTCTTTCTTTTAGGTAAAAGAAAGAATGCTATTTTTAGGTAAAAGAAAGAATGCTATTAAGTAAAAGCAAAGACCTTAATTTTACTTTACAAAAAAAAAAAAACAAAAAAAATTCTTTCTTTTGTTATTCGAGTCGAAGAAGTATGAGAATTTTATAACTACCCAAAAACTACCAATCTTTTCATTGGCATAGCTTATTTGGTTATTCATTGGCTTATTTGGTTAATAGTTAATTGTTTTTGTTACATAAAAATATATTAATTAATTTAATTAATTCAACTTTTTTGGAGGTTGATAGTTTATTTGTTGGGGAAGAGTCGATCCTTGTCATTTCAGAATTGATCATCTTGAGTTCTTTGTTGAGAATGGAAATTCAATAATAAAAAAATTTTAAGCAAACTATTTTATTCCTCTTTTTGGAACTATGTTTCATTCATATGATAGAATATGGGTTTAATTAAATTGGATCTTTGCAGAGTGTTCCCCGAAAAATACTTAGTTTCTTTTATCCATATTTCTACATAGATAGTTTGAATTAGTATACAAAAGCAATGACTATTCATGATTCCATCCATATTGGATCAATTCTCGATACCATTTTGCAATGAAATTAGAGGAATGTTATGGTAAAACTTCGTTTAAAACGATGTGGTAGAAAGCAACGTGCGACTTGAAGGACATGATCGATTGTGGATTTTGCTATCCATCATTTTCCATAGTAATGAAAATGCTCTTGGCTCGACATAGTCTGTTCTATTCGTCCCGAACCTAATTTGCGCTGGGTTGTTTGTAATGTAAGTAAATAGTACACGATGGAGCTCGAGAGGACAAAATTTCTTTTTTATCAAGGGAAAGAATCTAGGGTTAGTGAAAACTAATAAATTTGGTCAACTTTGTCAGTCTATCCTTAATATAGAAATCAAAAGGTTAAAATAACAAAAAAGTCCAATTTTGGAAGATTGGAAAAACTTTTTCGATTAAAAGTTTATCTGAATCCATGGTTCATATTTGATTTCTATAGAAGAGTGAAATGCTTTATCGAAGGAAATAAGAAAAAAGAAAGGGTATGTTGCTACTCTTTTGAAAGAAAAAAGAATAGGAGTTCCCTAAGTAATGTCTAAACCCAAGGATTTTGCAAATCAAAGATAAAGGATTCCAGAACAAGTAAACACGATTTTCAACCGTCTCAACAATAGAATTAGATCAGAATAAGGAATAAAAGTCAATTTGTTCGAGATGAGATAAAGAAAAGAGTTTAGAGACGACTCAAAAAATTTCGAAGGGTTTTTCTTTTGAAGTCCGTCAGTAAAAATTAGCCAACTTGAGTCATGAGTATAAATGAAATTTTTTTCTTTTCTTTAAGGGAATTAATGCAAGTCATAATCCAATTTGTATCTACTTGTATTATAGACAGAAATTCGAATCATTTTCTCGAGCCGTATGAGGAGAAAACCTCCTATACGTTTCTAGGGGGGGGTTGTTTATCTACATCTATCCCAATAAGCTATCTATCGAATCGTTGCAATTGATGTTCGATCTCGAAGAGAAGGAAGAGATCTTCGAAAAGTAGGTTTTTATGATCCGATAAAGAATCAAACTTGTTTAAATGTTCCAGCTATTCTATATTTTCTTGAAAAGGGGGCTCAACCTACAAGAACAGTTTATGATATTTTAAGGAAGGCAGAATTCTTTAAAGATAAAGAAATAACTTTGAGTTAATTGAAGAATTAAATGAATAAAAAAGTAGGAGAGGGTCGCTAGTACCCCTTAATTATTTAGACACAATTTGCCTGTTTCTTAGTCCTATTTTTTTTGCTGCATTTATGTCGTGCCAATCCAACAAAAGTCCTTATTTTATTTCCTTTTTGTATCTAATTGCATTGTATTTCCATTGACAAAGGTCTATTGAACATCTAGAATTTGTAGATAGATGGGTTTCTTTATCGTCACTCCATATTAGGTATTTCGGTCTACAACTTCGCTCAAATGATAGGGTTGCCCCCCTTGCATATACTCTCATACAAGCATACAAGATTTTTTGATTTAAAGAAATCAAAATTGCCAAAAAAATGACAATTTTGCCATTGTAATTGGGCCCCCTTTTTTACCCTACCCTTAGTGAAATTTAACCGCATCTGTTCATTTTGGTATTTGAGTGTTGTTAATGGGTGATAAATCTTTCTTTTGATGTCTTGCTAATTCAATGTTTTAACAGGAGTGTCCGGTGTAATTCCATCGATTTTTTGATTTCGATTGTATCTAAGAGATCCTATTTTATCCGGGTTGCTAACTCAATGGTAGAGTACTCGGCTTTTAAGTGCGACTATGATCTTTTACACATTTGGATGAAGCAACAAATTCGTCCAGACTCTTGGTAGAGTCTAGAAGACCACGACTGATCCTCAAAGGTAATGAATGGAAAAAATAGCATGTCGTAATAAAATGAATTTCTTTTTTTTTTAATAAAAAAATTCCGATTTTCTGGGTCTAGTGAATAAATGGATAGAGACTGTCTCTAATTCTGGTAAAATAAAAAGCAACGAGCTTAACTTCTTAATTGGAAGGATTCCCCAATCTAATTAGACGTTAAAAATGGATTAGTGCCTGATGCGGGAAAAGGTTAGGTTTTGCTATGAGTGGACCCTTTACTTTTTTTTAGAAATCCTAATTATTTTTTTTTATCGATTGAAAAGGGATGTTATGAAAAGGGATGTTATGAATTGAATGTGTAAAAGAAACAGTATATTGATAAAGAGACTGTATTCCAAAGTCAAAAGAGCGATTGGCCAGCAAAAATAAAGGATTAGTTCTTGTTTGTTTTGTAATTAGAACAAACATAAACTAATTAGATAGAAAAGGAGCGAAAAAAGATCTATGGATTAGACTCCCTTTCTTTCCAGGGTTTATATTATGCAACACCTTGTTCTGACCATATTGCACTATGTATCATAATTTGATAAACCGAGAAATGCTTTTTTTCTCTGATTCAAGTAGAAATACAAATGGAAAAATTCGAAGGGTATTCAGAAAAACAGAAATCTCGTCAACAATACTTCGTCTACCCACTTCTCTTTCAGGAATATATTTATGCATTTGCCCATGATTATGGATTAAATGGTTCCGAACCTGTGGAGATTTTTGGTTGTAATAACAAGAAATTTAGTTCACTACTTGTGAAACGTTTAATTATTCGAATGTATCAGCAGAATTTTTGGATTAATTCGGGTAATCATCCTAACCAGGATCGATTGTTGGATCACAGCAATTATTTTTATTCTAAGTTTTATTCTCAGATTCTATCTGAGGGGTTTGCGATCGTTGTAGAAATCCCACTTTCGCTAGGGCAACTATCTTGTCCGGAAGAAAAAGAAATACCAACGTTTCAAAATTTACAATCTATTCATTCAATATTTCCCTTTTTAGAAGACAAATTTTTGCATTTACATTATCTATCGCATATAGAAATACCCTATCCTATCCATTTAGAAATCCTGGTTCAACTCGTTGAATACCGGATTCAAGATGTTCCGTCTTTGCATTTATTGCGATTCTTTCTCAACTATTATTCGAATTGGAATAGTCTTATTACGTCAATGAAATCGATTTTTCTTTTTTCAAAAGAAAATAAAAGACTATTTCGATTCCTATATAACTCTTATGTATCAGAATATGAATTTTTCTTGTTGTTTCTTCGTAAACAATCTTCTTGCTTACGATTAACATCTTCTGGAACCTTTCTGG